AATCTCTTGTCTCCAGCTATTGGAGATCCCATTTCCGTACCAACTCAAGATATGCTTATTGGACTCTATATATTAACGATCGGGAATCGTCGAGGTATTTGTTCAAATAGGTATAATCCATGGAATCGAAGAAACTATCAAAATGAAACGGTTGACGATAATAAGTATACGAAAGAGAAAGAACCCTATTTTTGTAGTTCCTATGATGCACTTGGAGCTTATCGGCAGAAACGAATCAATTTAGATAGTCCTTTGTGGCTCCGGTGGCGACTCGATCAACGTGTCATTGCCTCAAGAGAAGTTCCCATCGAAGTTCAATATGAATCTTTGGGTACCTATCATGAGATTTATGGGCACTATCTAATAGTAAGAAGTGTAAAAAAAGAAATCCTTTGTATATACATTCGAACAACTGTTGGTCATATTTCTTTTTATCGAGAAATAGAAGAAGCCATACAAGGGTTTTGTCGGGCCTACTCATACGATACCTAAGCTAAGTAATTATGTGATACCGTGGGAATTCGGTTCTCTACGGCTCAACCGGTATCATAATTCCTGAATTTCTACGTGAATCAAGATCGAGGAAAGGAAGTCTTCAAATCACTGACTCAAACCCATTGTCGAATCCTACTCAGCGGAATATGGAGGTACTTATGGCAGAACGGGCCGATCTGGTTTTTCACAATAAAGTGATAGATGCAACTGCCATGAAACGACTTATTAGCAGATTAATAGATCACTTCGGAATGGCATATACATCGCACATCCTGGATCAAGTAAAGACTCTGGGTTTCCAGCAAGCCACTGCTACATCCATTTCATTAGGAATTGATGATCTTTTAACAATACCTTCTAAGGGATGGCTAGTCCAAGATGCTGAACAACAAAGTTTGATTTTAGAAAAGCACCATCATTATGGGAATGTACACGCGGTAGAAAAATTGCGTCAATCCATTGAGATATGGTATGCTACAAGTGAATATTTGAGACAAGAAATGCATCCTAATTTTAGGATGACTGATCCTTCTAATCCAGTCCATATAATGTCCTTTTCGGGAGCTAGAGGAAATGCATCTCAGGTACACCAATTAGTAGGTATGAGAGGATTAATGTCGGACCCCCAAGGACAAATGATTGATTTACCCATTCAAAGCAATTTACGCGAAGGACTTTCTTTAACGGAATATATAATTTCCTGCTACGGAGCCCGCAAAGGAGTTGTGGATACTGCTGTACGAACATCAGATGCTGGATACCTCACGCGTAGACTTGTTGAAGTAGTTCAACACATTGTTGTGCGTAGAACAGATTGTGGCACTATCCGAGGTATTTCCGTGAGTCCTCGAAATGGGATGACGGAAAAAATTTTGATCCAAACACTAATTGGTCGTGTATTAGCAGACGATATATATATGGGTCTACGATGCATTGCCACTCGAAATCAAGATATTGGTATTGGACTTGTCAATCGATTCATAACCTTTCGAGCACAATCAATATATATTCGAACCCCCTTTATTTGCAGGAGTACATCTTGGATCTGTAGATTATGTTATGGTCGGAGTCCCACTCATGGCGACCTGGTCGAATTGGGAGAAGCAGTAGGTATTATTGCAGGTCAATCAATTGGGGAACCAGGGACTCAACTAACATTAAGAACTTTTCATACCGGTGGAGTATTTACAGGTGGTACTGCAGAACATGTACGAGCTCCTTCTAATGGAAAAATAAAATTCAATGAGGATTTGGTTCATCCCACACGTACACGTCATGGACATCCTGCTTTTCTATGTTATATAGACCTGTATGTAACTATTGAGAGTCAAGATATTCTACATAATGTGAATATTCCACCAAAAAGTTTTCTTTTAGTTCAAAACGATCAATATGTAGAATCAGAACAGGTGATTGCTGAGATTCGCGCTGGAACATCCACTTTCAATTTTAAAGAGAGGGTTCGAAAACATATTTATTCTGACTCAGAGGGAGAAATGCACTGGAGTACCGATGTGTACCATGCGCCTGAATATAGATATGGTAATGTTCATCTCTTACCAAAAACAAGTCATTTATGGATATTATCAGGAGGTCCGTGCAGATCCAGTATAGTCACTTTTTCGCTCCACAAGGATCAAGATCAAATGAATGTTCATTCTCTTTCTGTCGAACGGAGATATATTTCTGACCTCTCAGTGACTAATGATCGAGTGAGACACAAATTGTTTAGTTCGGATCCTTCCAGTAAAAAAGGGAAGGGGATTCTTGATTATTCAGGACCTGATCGAATCATATCTAATGGTCATTGGAATTTCCTATATCCTGCCATTCTCCACGAGAATTCTGATTTATTGGCGAAAAGGCGAAGAAATAGATTCATCATCCCATTCCAATATGATCAAGAACGGGAGAAAGAACTAATGCCCCGTTCTGGTATCTCGATTGAAATACCCATAAATGGGATTTTACGTAGAAATAGTATTCTTGCTTATTTCGACGATCC